CCGCAAGGTATATTGGTCAAGGTTTTATGATTACCTTATCACACGCGAATCGTTTACCTGTAACTATTCAATACCCCTATGAAAAATTGATTACATCCGAGCGTTTCCGCGGCCGAATCCACTTTGAATTTGATAAATGCATTGCTTGTGAAGTATGTGTTCGCGTATGTCCTATAGATCTGCCCGTTGTTGATTGGAAATTGGAAACTGATATTAGAAAGAAACGATTGCTTAATTACAGTATTGATTTTGGAGTATGTATATTTTGTGGTAATTGCGTTGAGTATTGTCCAACAAATTGTTTATCAATGACTGAAGAATATGAACTTTCTACTTATGATCGTCACGAATTGAATTATAATCAAATTGCTTTGGGTCGGTTACCAATGTCAGTAATTGACGATTACACAATTCGAACAATTTTAAATTTGCCTGAAATAAAAACTTAATAACTCATTTTGATCTAAAAGAATGAGTTATTAAGTTTTTATTTGGTGAATAACTAGAATTTTATTAATATATTCATAATTATATTGATTATATTGATATTGATTAGGAGACGAGAATCATGTTTTAATTTATATTAAATAGATTTCTATGACTATATTGAGGATTTCCAAATATATAGATTTAAATTACTCTTTCGAGAGATTAGGCCAATAACTATATCTACATCAATCCATATCCATGAAAATGGAATTTTTCATTTAATAATAATAATAATTAAGAACTATTATAAAAAAGTAGATTTCCCTCTTTTTTCCTGACCGGGTGTCAATAAAGTTATGAAAGATTTTGATTTATTTATCTCTTATTTTATATATAATGGATTTACCTGGACTAATACATGATTTTCTTTTAGTCTTTCTGGGATTGGGTCTTATATTAGGGGGTCTGGGAGTAGTATTACTTCCCAATCCCATTTATTCTGCCTTTTCATTGGGATTTGTTTTTGTTTGTATATCCTTATTCTATATTCTATCAAACTCGCATTTTGTAGCTGCCGCGCAGCTCCTTATTTACGTAGGAGCCATAAATGTTTTAATCATTTTTGCTGTGATGTTCATAAATGGTTCAGAATATTCCAAAGATTTCCGCCTTTGGACCGTGGGAGATGGAGTAACTTCCGTGGTCTGCACAAGTATTTTTTTTTCACTAATTACTACTATTCCAGATACGTCATGGTACGGGATTATTTGGACTACAAAAGCAAGCCAGATTATAGAGCAAGATCTGATAAGTAATAGTCAACAAATTGGGATTCATTTATCAACAGATTTTTTTATTCCGTTTGAATTTATTTCACTAATTCTTTTAGTTGCGTTAATCGGCGCAATTGCTGTAGCTCGTCAATAATAACTCTTTAGAACCGGAAAACCCTTGTTATGAGCTATCACATGCATTTCCTTTTTCTATTTGACTTTGGTCTTTATTAGTTTGATCTATTCCCAATATATTCCTTTATTTCATTATTCTAGTCAATCCAATTGGTTAAATTGTTGTTCATATTGAAATGAATCGAGATTGATGAGGAGTTGGTTAATGATGCTCGAACATGTACTTGTTTTGAGTGCCTATTTATTTTCTGTCGGTCTATATGGATTGATTACAAGTAGAAATATGGTTAGGGCTCTTATGTGTCTTGAACTTATATTAAATGCGGTTAATCTAAATTTTGTAACATTTTCTGATTTTTTTGATAGTCGTCAATTAAAAGGAGCAATTTTTTCTATTTTTGTTATAGCTATTGCAGCTGCTGAAGCCGCTATTGGACTCGCTATTGTTTCATCAATTTATCGTAACAGAAAATCAACTCGTATAAATCAATCTAATTTGTTGAATAAGTAATATTATCCTATTAAAATAAAATTAGAATTTTCATAAATCAATTAAAATTAGCATGTGTGCCACGTAAGGTATGATCATGTTATCACAAAGATAAGAAATCAAAGTAGTTTGGCACTGTCAATCCAGAAAAAACCGGGTAACTCATCGATTCATCTAGTATTAGTATTTAAATATATAATTCATTTATCAAGTTACTAGATTGAAACTTTATCACGTTCAAAAATATCGATCCAATGTCGCATTCAGTAAAGATTTATGATACATGTATTGGGTGTACTCAATGTGTCCGAGCCTGTCCTACGGATGTATTAGAAATGATACCTTGGGACGGATGTAAAGCCAAACAAATAGCTTCCGCTCCAAGAACAGAGGATTGTGTCGGCTGTAAGAGATGCGAATCCGCCTGCCCAACGGATTTCTTGAGTGTTCGAGTTTATTTATGGCATGAAACAACCCGCAGTATGGGTATAGCTTATTAATACGTTACAGAAACCTCTCCTTGAGTCCATTTTTTTTTACCGCCAAAACATGTGCCCAAAAATATCTTATTTTTGGGCACATGTTTTTCTGGTCCAAGCGTATCTTGTCTTTACCACGAACAAATTTCCTTGGTTAACAATAATTGTAGTTTTACCAATATTTGCGGGTTCCT